GTCGAAAAATTAGCAGAAAATCGATTAGACTAAAAGAAATTAGTAAAGAAATACCCCGATGGTCATACAAATTAATTACCGATTTAGAACAACAATCAGGAGAATATCAAGAAAACGTACCAATCGATCATCAAATTCGTTCAAGAAAAGGCAAACGTGTAGTAATTTTTACTACTAACAGTGAGAATAGTGATTCTAATATTACGGATACTAATATGTCCAATGAAATTGACGAAGTGGCTTTGATACGTTATTCACAACAATCAGACTTTCGGCGGAATATAATCAAAGGTTCTATGCGAGCTCAAAGACGTAAAATAGTTATTTCAGAATTGTTTCAAGCAAATGTGCATTCCCTCCTTTTTTTTGAAAGACTACAAAAATTCCCTCTTTTTTCTTTTGATATCTCCGGATTTATTAAACTTTTTTTTCGAAATTGGGTGGGTAAGGGAGAAGCATTCAAAACGGTAGAGTATACAAAAGAACAAACAAAAAGAGAAGAAAAAAAAGAAAAGAACAAAAGAAAGGAAAAAGTTCGAATAGAGATAGCAGAGGCCTGGGATAGCATTCCACTTGCGCAAGTAATAAGAAGTTGTATGTTACTAACTCAATCCATTTTTAGAAAAAGTATTCTATTACCTTTATTAATAATTACAAAAAATATTGGCCGTATACTCCTATACGAACTTCCTGAATGGGCTGAGGATTTCCAGGAATGGAATAGAGAGGTACATCTTAAATGTACCTATAATGGGGTTCCATTATCCGAAACAGAATTTCCAAAAAATTGGTTGACAGATGGTATTCAGATAAAAATATTGTTTCCGTTCTGTCTGAAACCTTGGCGTAAATCCAAACTACGATCCTCTCAGAAAGATCTAATGAAAAAGAAAAAAGAAAAAGATGATTTTTGTTTTTTAACAATTTGGGGAATGGAAGCAGAACTTCCTTTTGGTCCGCCCCGAAAACGTCCTTCTTTTTTTAAACCCATTTTTAAGGAATTCAAAAAACAAATTGCAAAATTACAAAAGAAGTATTTTCGAGTTCTAACAGTTTTCAAAGAAAAAACCCAATTACTTCGAAAGGTTTCAAAAGAAATCCAAAAATGGGTTATCGGAGGTATTTTTTTTATAAAAAAAATAATAAAAGAACTTTCAAAAGTAAATCCAATTCTATTGTTTAGATTAAGAGAAGTATATAAATCGAACGAACTTAAAGAAGAAAAAGATTCCATGATAAGCAACGAGATAATTCACGAATCATTTAGTCAAATTGCATCTCCGAGTTGGCCAAATTCTCCATTGACAGAAAAAAAAACGAAAGATGTCACTGATAGAACAAGTACAATCCGAAATCAACTAGAAAAAATCTCAAAAGAGAAAAAAAAAGTAACTCCAAGAATCAAAAATCTTAGTCCTAACAAAACAAATTATAATGCTAAAAGATTTGAAAAATGGCAAATATTAAAAAGAAGAAATGCTCGATTAATCTGTAAATTACCCCCCCTTTTTAAAATTTTCATTGAAAAAATATATACCGATATATTTGTATCTATCATTAATATTCCCAGAATAAATACCGAATTTTTTATTAAATTAACAAATCAATTTATTGATAAATTGATTTACAATAATGAAAGAAAACAAGCAACAATTAATACAAAAAAGAAAACTCCAATTTCGTTTATTTCGGCTATCAAAAAGCCACTTGATAAGATTAGAAATATTACAGAAAATTCACGTATTTTTTATGACTTATCCTACATGTCACAAGCATATGTATTTTACAAATTATCACAAATAAAAATTAGTAACTCGACAAGATCTGTTGTTCAATATCAAAATCAAAGAATACCCCCCTTTCTTAAGTCTAAAATAAAGGATTCTTTTGAAAGACAAGGAATGGATCATTCGAAATTAGCAAATAAGAAACTTCCGCCCTATGAAACGAATAAATGGAAAAACTGGTTAAAAGGACATTTTCAATACCATTTATCTCAGATCAGATGGTCTAAATTAATACCAGAAAAATGGCGAAATAGAGTTCGGCAGCGTTGTATAGCCAAAAAGGCAAATTTTAGCAAGCAGCATTCATCTGAAAAAGACCTGTTAGTTGGTTACAAAAAAAAATCTGAAGTAGATTTATTATCTACGGAAAAAGAAAATTTTCGAAAATACTATAGATATAATCTTTTATCATATAAATTTATTAATTATGAAAATAAACCGGAATGCTTTTTTTATAGACCTCCCTTTCAAGGAAATAAGAAGCAAGAAATTTCTTATACTTATAACAGGTCTAAAACAAACCTTTTTGATATACGTAGGAACATCCCTATTCCAAATGATCTAGGGCACGTTGATATTCCATATATGGAAAAACCGGCTGATAGAAAATATTTTGCTTGGAAAATTTTCAATTTTTATCTTAGACAAAAAGTCGATATTGAGGCCTGGATCCTAATTGATACCAATAGGTATCAAAATGCGGACATTCGTACTAACAACTCTCAAATAATTTCTAAAAAAAAGATTTTATATCTTATGATTCCAGAAACCAATTCACAAAATTCACACAAAGGGTTTTTTGATTGGATGGGAATGAATGAAAAAAGGCTAAAGCGTCCTATATCGAATCTGGAGTTTTGGCTCTTCCCAGAATTTGTGGTACTTTATAAGGCATATAAAATGAAACCTTGGTTTATACCAAGCAAATTACTTCTTTTAAATTTAAATAGTAGTAAAAATATAAATATTAATGAAAAGAAAAAGATAAATTTGTTGATAGCATCGAATAAAAAGCATCGAAATGAAGAAGAAGCCATAAGCCAAGGAGATCGCGGATCTGTTTTCTCACAACAAAAAGATATTGAAGAAAATTATGCAAGCTCGGACATGAAAAAGGGGAAAAAGAAAAAACAATACAAAAGCAATACAGAAGCAGAACTAGATTTCTTCCTGAAACATTATTTACTTTTTCAATTGAGATGGGACGCAACTTTGAATCAAAGAATGATCAATAATATCAAGATCTATTGTCTCCTGCTTAGACTGATAGATCCAAGAAAAATTACTATATCCTCCATTCAAAAGAGAGAAATGAGTTTGGATATAATGTTGATTCAAAAGAATTTGACTCTCTCAGAGTTGATGAAGAAAGGAGTATTGATTGTACAACCACTTCGTCTGTCTGGCAAAAAAGACGGACAATTTATTATGTACCAAACCATAGGTATTTCGTTGCTTCATAAGAGTAAGCATCAAATTAATCAAAAATATCAAGAGCAAAGATATGTTTCTAAGAAAAATTTTGATGAAACTATTTTACCACATCAACGAATAATCGAAAATCGAGACAAAAAGCATTTTTATTTACTTGTTCCGGAAAATATTTTATCGTTTAAACGTCGTAGAAAAGTGAGAATTCTAATTTGTTTCAATTCAAAGAATATAAATTCTATAGATAGAAATCTAGTATTTTGGAATGAAAAGAACGTAACAAACAGCATCCAAGTTTCACATGACAATATTAATAGAGAGAAAAATAAATTAATGAAATTAAAGCTCTTTCTTTGGCCTAATTATCGATTAGAAGATTTAGCTTGTATGAATCGTTATTGGTTTGACACCAATAATGGCAGTCGTTTCAGTATGTTAAGAATACATCTGTATCCGCGATTGAAATTCTGTGAATAATACACTTTTTCTATATATCCTAGATCCTATTTCTATATACCCTAGAATAGAAAATATAATTTCTAGGGTATATGAAAGTAAACAAATAGACAGGTCATGCGCTTTTCTTATCTCACATCTCATTCGAGTAGCCAATATGAAATGACTTTGAATAATATCTCAATTAGATCTCGAAATGAATTAACAGAAACTTCTGAATTTTAGGTCTAAATTTTTCGATGCGAAAATGTACCAATCGTTTTCTATTCCTATCTAAATAGAATTTCAAATTTGATTGATTGGTCTGAATTCAGAAAATTAGGAGTTATTTGCATTAAATTATTGTATATACCACATAAAAACTAATAGCATTATTATTACTGATCGGTAAAATCCATATCTGTACAAGTAAAAAGGAGCATTTTTTTATGGTAAAAAATTCAGTAATTTCGATTATTTCTCAAAAAGAAAACGAAGAAAATAAAGGGTCTGTTGAATTTCAAGTAGTCAGTTTCACCACGAAGATAAGGAGACTTACTTCACATTTGGAATTGCACAAAAAAGACTTTTCATCTCAGAGAGGTTTGCGCAAAATTTTGGGAAAACGTCAACGACTCCTAGCCTATTTGTCAAAAAGAAGTCGAGGACGCTATAAAGAATTAATTGATGAGTTGGATATTCGAGAAATAAAAACGCGTTAATTTGAAGCACGATACCATTTGATGAGCTTAGTCATTTAAATTTGAATGAACTTCTTTTTACTTTCAGAAATGCATGGAAGACTGACTCGGGAAAAACTTATGATTACACCAATTACAAGAAATGACCTTATGATAGTGAATATGGGGCCTCACCACCCATCAATGCATGGTGTTCTTCGACTGATCGTTACTCTCGATGGTGAAGATGTTATTGACTGTGAACCTATATTAGGTTATTTACATAGAGGAATGGAGAAAATTGCGGAAAATCGAACAATTATACAATATTTGCCTTATGTAACACGTTGGGATTATTTAGCTACCATGTTTACAGAAGCAATAACTGTAAACGGGCCTGAACAGCTAGGCAATATTCAAGTACCTAAAAGGGCTAGCTATATTAGAGTTATTATGCTGGAGTTGAGTCGTATCGCTTCCCATTTGTTATGGCTTGGCCCTTTTATGGCAGATATTGGTGCACAGACCCCCTTTTTCTATATTTTTCGAGAACGAGAATTGATATATGACCTATTCGAGGCTGCTACCGGTATGCGCATGATGCATAATTATTTTCGTATCGGAGGGGTCGCTGCTGATCTACCTTATGGATGGGTAGATAAATGTTTGGATTTTTGCGATTATTTTTTAACTGGGGTTGCTGAATATCAAAAGCTTATTACCCGAAATCCTATTTTTTTAGAACGAGTGGAAGGCGTAGGTATTATTGGCGGAGAAGAAGCACTAAATTGGGGTTTATCGGGGCCAATGCTACGAGCTTCCGGAATACAATGGGATCTTCGTAAAGTTGATCGTTATGAGTGTTACGACGAATTTGATTGGGAGATTCAATGGCAAAAAGAAGGGGATTCATTAGCTCGTTATTTAGTACGAATTAGTGAAATGACAGAATCCATAAAAATAATCCAACAAGCCTTGGAAGGAATTCCAGGGGGGCCGTATGAGAATTTAGAAAGCCGGCGCTTTGATAGAATAAAAGACCCTGAATGGAATGATTTTGAATATCGATTTATTAGTAAAAAGCCTTCTCCCACTTTTGAATTGTCCAAGCAAGAACTTTATGTAAGAGTCGAAGCACCAAAAGGAGAATTGGGAATTTTTCTGATCGGAGATCAGAGTGTTTTTCCTTGGCGATGGAAAATCCGACCGCCGGGGTTTATCAACTTGCAAATTCTTCCGCAGTTAGTTAAAAGAATGAAATTGGCTGATATTATGACGATACTAGGTAGTATAGATATCATTATGGGAGAAGTTGATCGTTGAAATGATAATTGATATAATAGAAATAGAAGCTATCCATTCTTTTTCCAGATTGGAATCCTTAAAAGAATTTTATGGAATCATAGGGCTGCTTGTCCCTATTTTCATTCTTGTATTAGGAATCACACTGGGTGTTCTAGTAATTGTTTGGTTAGAAAGAGAAATATCCGCAGGGATACAGCAACGTATTGGACCCGAATACGCGGGGCCTTTGGGAATTCTTCAAGCTTTAGCCGATGGTACAAAATTACTTTTCAAAGAAAATATTCTTCCATCTAGAGGAGATACTCGTTTATTCAGTATTGGTCCATCCATAGCAGTCATATCCATTTTACTAAGTTATTCAATAATTCCCTTTAGTTGTCGCTTTATTCTAGCTGATCTTAGTATTGGTGTTTTTTTATGGATCGCCATTTCAAGTCTTGCTCCCGTTGGGTTGCTTATGTCAGGATATGGATCAAATAATAAATATTCCTTTTTAGGTGGATTAAGGGCTGCTGCTCAATCAATTAGTTATGAAATACCATTAACTCTATGTGTATTATCAATATCTCTACGTGTGATTCGGTGAGACATAAAAATTCCCCCATTTCTTTTCTTTCTAACAAGAAAGTCAAATGATTTGAATATCGATTTTTTTATTCATCATTGAGTTGATGAATTAAACCAGATAGTTCTATGAGTGAAATAAAACGGCTTACAAACTTGCTGTTAAAAGAATGAAATCTCATTTCCTACGTACAAGAATAAGAATTAAGTGAAAGTAAACATAAGCAGTCAAGGCTGTTTACCCCAAGATTGGCTGATTAGTCATCATGACTTGAAGCGGGTTTAAAAGATCAATTGTATGGGTTTTTTCTATACTATTACCATAGCATAGATGTATTATCCTAATGAAAGATTAAAAAACGAGTGGATGGTTAGGAAGACCAAGATACACAAAGGATTAGTAATGGAGATTCTGAAAATTATCCAATAGGATATTTTTGTTATAGAAAAATAATTCGAATTGGGGCTTTAAGTTGGTAGAAATTTTTAAGAAGTACTCCCCACGATTTCGACCCAGAGTATGTTCCTGTCCACAGATTAAGTAAATAACTATCAAAACGAAGAAATCTTTTACTTTTGATAATGCGAATAATACCGCGTTTCTGAGAAAGGAGAATAGGAACGAAATCCAATTCTTGTTATGCAATGCCTAAATTCTTTTTCGTAATCGAAAACGAGAAGTTGAAATACCTATGGGATATTCCTCTAAAAAGTATTTTTTCTCATTCAAGGATAAGTTTTTAATCAAAAAAGAAAAATGAAAATTCTTAAAATATGAGATCAATTCAGAAGCACTTTTTTATTATAATTATAAAGATAGCAGACAGAATTCCATTAGTCTAATTCTAGGCCTTAGGATAAGAGTTTTATTCTCTATCGATCCTACCATGAAGATAACTTTTAAAGGTTCTTAGATTGATTTGTGGCCTATGAGGAGCCGTATGAGGTGAAAATCTCATGTACGGTTCTGTAATAGCGATGAAAGCAGTGATGTTATTGTCGACTATGATTATCTAACAGTTTAAGTACAGTTGATATAGTTGAAACACAATCCAAATATGGTTTTTGGGGATGGAATTTGTGGCGTCAACCTATAGGATTTATCATTTTTCTAATTTCTTCTCTAGCCGAGTGTGAGAGATTACCTTTTGATTTACCAGAAGCAGAAGAAGAATTAGTAGCTGGTTATCAAACCGAATATTCAGGTATCAAATTTGGCTTATTTTATGTTGCTTCGTATCTAAATCTACTAATTTCTTCATTATTTGTAACAGTTCTTTACTTGGGGGGGTGGAATCTTTCTATTCCAAACCTATTTGGTCCTGAGTTATTTGACATAAATCAAAGAGGGAAGGTTTTTGGAATAATAATCGGTATCTTTATTACATTGGCTAAAACTTATTTGTTCTTATTCATTTCTATTGCAACAAGATGGACTTTACCAAGACTGAGAATGGACCAACTATTAAATCTTGGATGGAAATTTCTTTTACCTATTTCTTTGGGTAATCTATTATTAACGACTTCGTTCCAACTTCTTTCACTGTAAAAGGAATAGAATATTCTATTCTTCATAACTTGTCTCAAACAAGAGAAAGAAACGAGTAAATTTATTTATAGATATTCCGACATGTTCCCTATGCTAACTCGGTTCTTGAACTCTGGTCAACAAACAATACGAGCTGCCAGGTACATTGGTCAAGGTTTCGTGATTACCTTGTCCCATGCAAATCGTTTACCTGTAACTATTCAATACCCCTACGAAAAATTGATTACATCAGAACGTTTCCGAGGCCGAATCCACTTTGAATTTGATAAATGCATTGCTTGTGAAGTATGTGTTCGTGTATGTCCTATAGATTTACCCGTGGTAGATTGGAAATTGCAAATGGATATTCGAAAGAAACGATTACTTAATTACAGTATTGATTTTGGAATTTGTATATTTTGTGGTAATTGTGTTGAGTATTGTCCAACAAATTGTTTATCAATGTCCGAAGAATATGAGCTTTCGACTTATAATCGTCATGAATTGAATTATAATCAAATTGCTTTAGGTCGGTTACCGGTCTCAATAATTGAAGATTACACAATTCGAACAATTTCTTCGAATTTACCTCAACTCAACAATGTATAAAACTCTCGATTTACAAAACATTTATAAATTCAAAAAAAAAAGCTTTTGAAATTTTTTGGAGTTAAAGGAATCAGGTTTTTGCTTGGTGAATACAAAAGAACGGTTAGTTGGTGAGGGTCGTGGCTTGATTTTGATTTAAAATGACTTTCGATTCGAATAATGTAATGATTTCATAATATAAAATATAAAGCTAAAGTTTTAACCTTTGCTTTCGAAACGAAAAAAAAGCAGTCCTGTATTTACATCAATCCAAATCATCCCGATTCATTCAAATTCAATTAAATTAATATGTATATGTTAAAATAAAAAAAAAGGATAACTTCTTTTTTCCTGGTCAGGTCAACAAAGACATGAAATATTTCGATTTTTTTGATAAAATCAAATGGATTTACCCGGACCAATACACGATTTTCTTTTAGTCTTTCTAGGATCGGGTCTTATATTAGGAAGTCTGGCAGTAGTATTACTTCCGAATCCAATTTATTCGGCCTTTTCGTTGGGATTGGTTCTTTTTTGTATATCCTTATTCTATATTCTATCGAACTCATATTTTGTAGCTGCTGCGCAGCTCCTTATTTATGTAGGAGCTATAAATGTTTTAATAATTTTTGCTGTGATGTTTATGAATGGTTCAGAATATTACAAAGATTTTCATCTTTGGACCGTTGGGGATGGGGTTACTTCAATGATTTGTACAAGTCTTTTTATTTCACTAATTACTACTATTCCAGATACGGCCTGGTATGGGATCAGCTGGACTACAAAATCAAATCATATTTTAGAACAAGATTTGCTAAGTAATAGCCAACAAATTGGAATTCATTTAGCAACGGATTTTTTTCTTCCATTTGAACTCATTTCAATAATCCTTTTAGTCGCTTTAATAGGTGCTATTTCTATAGCTCGTCAATAAGAAATCAACAAGTAATTCAAATCGAATTAACTAACACAAAAGCTATAATTTGTTAATTTGAATTACTTTTTTTTTTAATCGAATAGTAAAGGCTGTCGTTTTATATCGATCTATTACCAATCTATTTTCCTGTTTCATATTTGTTATTTGTTAGAATCGAGTCTATTCAATTATTGTTCAGATTAAAACGAATCAAAATTGATAAGGAGTTGATTAATGATGCTCGAACATATACTTGTTTTGAGTGCCTATTTATTTTCTGTTGGTATCTATGGATTGATCACAAGTCGAAATATGGTTAGAGCCCTTATGTGCCTTGAACTTCTATTAAATTCAGTTAATATAAATTTTGTAACATTTTCTGATATTTTTGATAATCGTCAATTAAGAGGAGACATTTTTTCAATTTTTGTTATAACTATTGCAGCCGCTGAAGCAGCTATTGGACCGGCTATTGTTTCATCCATTTATCGTAACAAAAAATCAACTCGTATTAACCAATCAAACTTGTTGAATAAATAGTATTCATTGTACCGGTGGAAAATTGAATATTTCGAACTAAGTTCAAATTAATAGGTTTGAGACCTGTAAGGTATGATTGTGATTGCAAAAACACAAGAAATCAAAGTATTTTGGTCCTTTTTGATAAAGCAATTCGGAAGAAAATTGATTATGATCATTCATTGATTCGTCTGGTATCTAATTTATAGGATTCATTTATAAGTTAGTTTACTAGATCGCAAATTTATGACGTTCAAAATGTATAGATCCAATGTCACATTCAGTAAAGATTTATGATACATGTATAGGATGTACCCAATGTGTCCGGGCATGCCCCACCGATGTATTAGAAATGATACCTTGGGATGGATGTAAAGCTAAACAAATCGCTTCTGCCCCAAGGACCGAAGACTGCGTTGGTTGTAAGAGGTGTGAATCCGCGTGTCCAACGGATTTTTTGAGTGTTCGGGTTTATTTATGGCATGAAACAACTCGCAGTATGGGTCTAGCTTATTGATACATTCCATAAAACTCTACTTGAATCCATTTTTCTTCTTTTTTTTTTTTACCGACAAAATCCGTGCTCAATTGAATTTTATTTTGAGCACGGATTTTTCTGGCCCAAGCGTATCTTGTCTTTACCACGAACCATTTTCCTTGTTTAACAATAATTGTGGTTTTGCCAATATTTGCAGGTTGCTTAATTTTTTTTCTTCCACATAGGGGAAATAGAGTAATCCGTTGGTATACTATATGTATGTGTATTTTAGAGCTTCTTCTAACGACTTATGCATTTTGCTATCATTTTCAATCAGACGACCCATTAATCCAACTAATAGAGGATTATAAATGGATCCTTTTTTTGGATTTTCATTGGAGATTAGGAATAGATGGACTCTCTATAGGACCCATTTTACTAACGGGATTCATCACTACTTTAGCTACTTTAGGGGCTTGGCCAGTTACTCGAGATTCTCGATTATTTCATTTCCTGATGTTAGCAATGTACAGTGGACAAATAGGATTATTTTCTTCTCGAGATCTTTTACTTTTTTTTCTCATGTGGGAGTTAGAATTAATTCCGGTTTATCTACTTGTATCCATGTGGGGAGGAAAAAAACGCCTGTATTCGGCTACAAAATTTATTTTGTACACCGCAGGGGGTTCTATTTTTCTTTTAATGGGAGTTCTGGGTGTCGGTTTATATAGTTCTACTGAACCAACATTAAATTTTGAAATATTGGCTAATCAGTCCTATCCCGCGGCCTTGGAAATATTATTTTATAGTGGATTTTTTCTTGCTTTTGCTGTCAAATTACCAATCATACCCCTACATATATGGTTACCAGATACCCACGGAGAAGCGCATTATAGTACTTGTATGCTTCTAGCCGGAATCTTATTAAAAATGGGAGCGTATGGATTAGTTCGGATCAATATGGAATTTTTTCCTCATGCCCATTCTCTATTTTCTCCTTGGTTGATAATAGTGGGCGCAATACAAATAATCTATGCAGCTTCAACATCTCTGGGTCAACGGAATTTAAAAAAAAGAATAGCCTATTCCTCTGTATCTCATATGGGTTTTATAATTATAGGAATTGGTTCTATCACGGATATGGGGCTCAATGGAGCCCTTTTACAAATAATCTCTCATGGATTTATCGGTGCTGCACTTTTTTTCTTGGCCGGAACAACTTATGATAGAATACGTCTTCTTTATCTTGATGAAATGGGTGGAATAGCTATCCCAATGCCAAAAATGTTCACGATGTTCAGTAGTTTTTCGATGGCCTCCCTCGCATTACCAGGTATGAGTGGTTTTGTTGCCGAATTAATAATATTTTTTGGATTAGTTACTAGTCCAAAATTCCTTTTAATGACAAAAATCCCAATTACTTTTGTAATGGCAATTGGAATGATATTAACCCCTATTTATTTATTATCTATGTTACGCCAGATGTTCTATGGATACAAGATATTTAACGGCCCAAACTCTTATTTTTTTGATTCTGGGCCGCGAGAATTATTTCTTTCAATATCTATTTTTTTACCCGTACTCGGTATTGGTATATACCCAGATTTCGTTCTTTCACTATCAGTTGAAAAGGTTGAAGTTATCCTATCTAATTCTTTTTATAGATCGTTTTTGTATTGATAAAAAAATGAAAAAACGATCTTATCGTTTCCAAAAAGGTTCGTTGTACAATGAAAAAAAAGAAGGCTTTTTCTTCTCTTGTGTTTAGTAAAAAAAAAAGAAATTTGAGCTAGAACTGGCGAGAGTGCCGCGAATCAAAGTCATGGGGCTCTCGCTAGTTCACATAAAGTGATATTCATATGTGTTGTATGCTTTTCTATTCCGATTCACAAGTAGTAAGCTTTTTGAATTTAATTAGATGTTAATGTAAATGAACCATAACTATGTAACCCTATTCCTAATAGATTTACTCCAAAATAGCATATCCAAATTATAAGAAACCCAATAAACGCTACAATTGCTGAATTTGTACCCTTCCATTTTATATTTGTTTGAGTATGTAAATAAATTGCAAATATGATCCAAGTAATAAAGGCCCAAGTTTCTTTTGGGTCCCAACTCCAATAGGATCCCCATGCTTCGTTAGCCCATACTGCTCCAGAAAGAATTCCTATCGTTAAAAAGAGAAATCCTAGACTAATAACCCGATAACTCCAATAATCCAATTGTTGAATCAATTGCGACTTATAATAATTTATTGGAGAAAAAAAAGAAGTTTTTGGTAAAACATTTTTTCCTTTTCCTTCATTCATGTATTTGACTTTACCAAGTAAAAATGACTCATTTAAATTTAATAAACGGTTATTCGTAGAAAAAAATCTTCTAGTTTTTCTAACTGTAATGACTAGACGTGATACTGATAATAATGATCCACATAAAAGGGCTACATATCCTAATATCATCATACTTACATGCATTATTAACCACTCGGACTGAAGAGCGGGTACTAATATTGTGGATTCGTGTATTTCAGTTAAAAGACCTGAGGTAGCAAATCCCTGGGAAAAAATAGCACTTGGGCTAATTATTGTGTTTAGAATATTTTTTTCTTTTTTGAAATATGGAACGATATAAATAAAAGAAAAACTCCATGAAAGGAAGATTAACGATTCATATAAATCACTTAGTGGAAAATGTTTTGAATAAATCCAACGAGAAATTAATAATCCTGTTATACACAAAAAGATCATTATCATGCCCTTTTCGGATGAATCATATAGTTTTACGATTTCATCGACAAAAAAGGTTATCAAATGAATTGTAATTAGAATTGAAACAGTCGAAAAAGAAATATGAGTTAATATATGCTCTAAAGTTGAAAATATCATAAAAAAAAGTTCCTTAATTATAAAATCGAAATCCGAAATTGAATTCATTATTATTCATTATAGGATCGATTTTATTTTTTTAGGACATGTCATGCCGCCACTCGGACTCGAACCGAGATGCTCTAGCACTGCTTCCTAAGAGCAGCGTGTCTACCAATTTCACCATGGCGGCTTGTCTTGACCCTATAATAGCCTATGAATAAGAAATCGTCTAGATTTAAGAATGCAATATTTTGTTGGAAAGATTCAAATTGATGAATACAAATTTCTTCAAATATGTACTTGAAGGTTCATTGTTTTAGTTTTATTGTGGGTTTTAGACTCTTCTCGGCTGGAACTCTTGAGCAAGTTTTACTATGCATTAAGCCCCCCCCAAAAAAACATTTTTTAAATTTACCGTTTTTGAGTTATTTGATTTGAATTGAAAAAAGTACAACCCAAAAATCAGTTTTATGAATGAACCAAAAAAGATTTTAGATTATTCAAAATTCACACCCATTATATCCAGAATATTTTCATTAAGTGTTTTTGCGTGAATTGATGGGGAGAGATATATGGGCTCTATATAAGAATTTATAGAAATTAAAAAGTAAGAAAGTTGTGAAAAAAAGAGTCCCGTTCTGGAAAGAAAATAGACCAAAATTTAAATTGAGTATCTTGTGTTTTTTTGTTAAAAAACTTTATTTGAATTCGGTCAAAGTAACCAGAAGAATTCCATTTCCTGGTGAATTAATCAATGGGAAATGGAATTGGGGAATTTTTTTTTGAAATGGAAGCGTTCCATTTTTGAGTCAGGTCGATTTAGATTGTTCTAAGGTTTTCCGCTTTATTTCTTAATAACTTATTTTTTGATTTTATTTGTTTGTCCCACAAAAAAACTTTTTGAAGTCCCGGTAGAAAGAGATTTCCCTAAAGAAAATGCTTTTAACGCCGCCCAATAGCCTTTCCTTTTCCAAAAATTTTTACGAATACGCTTTTTTGATGCAGAAGTACGTTTTTTTGGAACTGCCATTTAAATAAAATGAAGAGATTACTCATTCGTATAGCTGGATGTGAAAGACATCTATTGTTCAAAAAAAATCTGCGCTTTTCTAGATCATTTTTTTTCTAAAATTCTAAAAGAATAGACTATGAACGATATGGTAAAATACGGTAAAATCTCATAAAATTTTTCTAAAAAAAAGAAGAATATTTTGAGTAACTTGTCCAAATTTGACTTGAATTTTCAAATTCGAAGGAGACTCATAATTTTGTCTTTCATATGATTTGACCAATTGGAACTTCTTGATTTGAATATTTGCAATATTTACAAGAAATTCAGAAAGAATAAGTAAAAAGAAATAAAAATGAAAAAAAAAATATTTTTATATTTAAGTGAGTGCATAGTTTCATTTTTTTATTGACTCCTTTCAAAAGAAGTAAAATCCGATAAATCGGAAACAATTAATTATGAATTTTAATTTTCTTATGCAACAAACATACCAATATGGGTGGATTTTACCTTTCGTTCTACTTCCAGTTCCTATGCTAATAGGAGTGGGCCTTCTTCTTTTTCCGACAGCAACAAAAAATCTTCGTCGTATGTGGGCTTTGCCAAGTATTTTATTGTTAAGTATAGTCATGATTTTTTCAACTAATCTGTCTATTCAGCAAGTAAATAGCAGTTCTATCCACCAATATGTATGGTCTTGGACACTCGATAATGATTTTTCTTTAGAATTTGGCTGCTTGATCGATCCACTTACTTCTATTATGTCAATGTTAATCACTACTGTTGGAATCATGGTTCTTATTTATAGTGATAATTATATGGCTCACGATCAAGGATACTTGAGATTTTTTTCTTATATGAGTTTTTTCAGTACTTCCATGGTAGGATTA